CCCACCTTCAGAAGAAAAAATTCCCCTATCATTCGATTTTCTGAAAGGTAACTATCTCGGTTTCGTATATAAATTTATATAGAATCTTTATAGAATCTTTGAAAAAGACTTTCTTTCCTAAGAAAGAAAAACTTACTATCTTTGGGATCTGATCCTACACCGCTGCTCAAGACTTTAGTGGATCAACTCTATTACATAAGTGGATTCCTATTTTATCTCACATCACGAGATAAGTATATTTACCATCATGACATAAGTACGCAGTTATTATTGTATTGGCCCCAAATTTCGCCAATTGATCTTTACGGTGCTTCCCCTACCAATTAGATTCTTTTTTTTATCCATAGAAAAAGTAGCTAGGTATATCTATTTATTTTCTTCATATTTCAACTTTTATGAATATAAAGTTTTTTTTTCTTTGCTACAGCTGATAAAAATCGTTGTTTTAGACGATGTATATGTAGAAAGCCTTTTTTGTTTTTCTTTTTTTACTTCTATAGTGAAGATAGTCGCACGTAATGACAGATCACGGCCATATTATTAAAAGCTTGTGGTAAGAATGGATTTCGTTCTAGTGCTCGAAAATAATATTCCAAAGCTTTCGTATGTTCTCCATTACTTGTATGAATAAGACCTATATTATAGAGTATATAACTTCGATCATAAGGATCAATTTCTAGTCGCATAGCTTCATAATAATTCTGTAAAGCTTCTGCATAATTTCCTTCGGATTGAGCTGACATCCGTTACGGTCGCCATTCAATTAAAAGAATCTCCGTTCCAAAACCGTACGTGAGATTTTCACCTCATACGGCTCCTCCCTTATGTGCATAAGGAGAATATACATGAAATCAAAAAGATGAAAATATTCTCATTATGGACTGAGCAGGGCTAGTGTTTTTACAAGAAATCTCTAGCCAACCTTCCTGCAAGAGATCTTTTCTTAATATCAAGGGTGTTGAGACTAGATAACTAGATAGAAATGAGAACTCGAGCAATTTCTTTGTTTTCAACGCCTCCTAATTTCCAGGAATTAGTCACTTCAAACAACCTTCGATGGTTATATTGGTATCCAAAGTACGAACGAGATGGATGTTTGTTGTCCCAACCATTCTTTTAGTCCCGAGCCCAATAAGGAAAGGGGTCATTTCTAACAAGGTTTTCGTGTTGTTGATTCCTAAGTGTAGTGCTTCTTCCCTTATGCTGTCCGTTGGTACTAGTGTAGTGGAGTAGGATTGCCCCATAATACAGAACCTCTAGATATAACCTTTCGCTCAATACTAGAATCTAAGATTGAAACATAGCATCTGAGGTTGCATTAATCGAGGATACACGACAGAAGGAATTGTTCTATTTCCAAACTTCACCTTCAACAAGCGTAGATTTATTTCAAAAATTTTTCCGAATCACGTGTCTTTCTCGTAAGACCAAGAGAAAAAAAGAATCAAATCACACCATCTCTGTAATAGGTAAATGCTTCCTTTTCTCCTGAAGTTGTCGGAATTATTTGCAATAAGATATTGGCTACAATTGAAAAGGTCTTATCAATAAAATTTCCATTTATCCGCGATCTAGGCATAGCTAGCAATCCATTTTATAATTCTTCTCATTCCCTCTCGGGGGAAAATGATCCCACAAAGAAAAGAATTGTACAGTACGAAATAACATAAAAATAGATTGATTTGAAAAAAAAAGATTATGGGCTTTTTATTCCAATTGTTCCTTTTTTATAGGAATCAATAAGAAAAAGTCCAACCCGGCTCGATTTCATCCTAATGTAGTAGTATACCAACGAAGCGAACTATTCCGATTTCGTTGAAGTTACAGATTCAAATAACTCGAGAAATTTGTATTGAATTATGATACAAAGAGGAAAAATCATTCTATGATGAAAATAGAATAACCACCTCTTTCTCTTTTTTATGTTATGTACATAGCAAGTATACAATCCACTATACAAAATGTTTTATCAATCTAGAATAGAGGGGTGAGGGAAGGGGTTTGTTGTTAAGAATTCTAAAGTCGGAAAGAAATTTGAGAATTTGTAAGATATGGAATCGTAGTCTATATAGAATTATGATAGGATAGAAAGGTATCCATTAACCCTAGTCTAAAAAATCTAGACCTATTAATCAGTTGATTCGTTCTAATTCATTGATTTAATCGATTCGAATCGAATTTCTAGTAGGAGTCGTTTTTACAAACACAAACCCCCTTTTCATTTTCAAAATTACAAATAAAAAAATAATTGTCTTGAGGCCTCGAAAGATCTTTCTTTACTTTGATGAAAAATTTTCTATTTTTATTTATAATATTTTGTAATATATAGTTCAAATATATAGTTAAAATGGATTGGTCATACTTATCCAATAATCTAGAATGAAATATGAAGAACTCACTATTCACTTGGTTTTTGATTCATAATCATTATGTAGGAGAGATGGCCGAGCGGTTCAAGGCGTAGCATTGGAACTGCTATGTAGGCTTTTGTTTACCGAGG